GCCCTCTTATCTCTTCCTTCTCCGAGCTCGGGTTATGGAAGAAGGAACCGAGAAGGAGGTATCAGCAACAACCGGTTTTATTACGGGGCAGCTCATGATGTTCATATCGATCTATTATGCGCCTCTGCATCTAGCATTGGGTAGACCTCATACAATAACTGTCCTAGTTCTACCGTATCTTTTGTTTCATTTCTTCTGGAACAATCACCCATTTTTTTTTTATTATGGATCTACTACCAGAAATTCAATGCGGAATCTCAGCATTCAATGTGTATTCCTGAATAATCTAATTTTTCAATTATTCAACCATTTCATTTTACCAAGTTCAACCTTAGCCAGATTAGTCAACATTTATATGTTTCGATGCAACAACAAGATGTTATTTGTAATAAGTAGTTTTGTTGGTTGGTTAATTGGTCACATTTTATTCATGAAATGGGTTGGATTGGTATTATTCTGGATACGGCAAAATCATTCGATTCGATCTAATAAGTACCTTGTGTCAGAATTGAGAAATTCGATGGCTCGAATCTTTAGTATTCTCTTATTTATCACCTGTGTCTACTATTTAGGCAGAATGCCGTCGCCTATTTTCACTAAGAAACTGAAAGAAAGGGGAGAAAGGGGAAAAAGAAAGGAAAAAAGAAAGGATGAATTCCACTTTCACTTTAAAGAGACATATAAAGATAGCCCAGTTTACGAGGATTCTTATCTTGATGGGTATCAAGATAATTGGGAATTGGGAAAACTTAAAGAAGAAAAAAATCAAATTGATTTTCGGCTTGAAAAACCTCTTATTACTTTTCTCTTCAATTATAAACGACGGAATCGTCCATTTCGATATATAAAAAATGAGCGATTAGAAAATGCTGTACGAAATGAAATGTCACAATATTTTTTTAATACATGCTCAATTGATGGAAAACAAATAATATCTTTTACATATCCACCCAGTTTATCAACCTTTTCAGAAATGATAGAACAAAAAATTTCTTTGTGCACGAAAGAAAAACTATCTCACGAGAACCTCTATAACTATTGGGTTTATACCAATGAACAAAAAAAATACAACTTGAATAATGAATTGATAAGTCGAATCAAAATTCTAGAAAAGGAAAAAGAATTACTTTTTCTAGATATAGTAGAAAAAAGGACCAGATTCTGCAATGATGAGAATGAACAAGAATACTTGCCCAAAAAGTATGATCCTTTTTTGAACGGACCATATCGAGGAACAATAAAAAAATTCTATTCACATGCAATCATGAACGGTTTAATCACTTCGACAGAAAATTCCATAAAAATGTTTTGGATAAATAAGATTCATGATCTATTTCCAACTAATTCTAAAAAATTGAAACATAAAAAAAATCTATTTAGCCGAGAATCATTATGGAATTTTAATTCCATTGGTAATCACTTAACCCCAATGGATGAATTATCTTTTAAATATGAACAAGGAATTTATTCAGAAAAAAAAAAAACTTTGAAATTGGGATTGGATGTAATTACAACTGATCCAAATGATCAGACAACAATTAGAAAAAATTCCATTGGAATGAAAGAAATTAGAAAAGGGGTTTCTCGATGGTCATATAAATTGATCGAGGATTTGGAAGATTTGGAAGAAGAAGATTTGGAATTGGAAAAAGAAGAAGAGGAAGAAGAAGAAAAACCGCCGGTGTATCCAGACATTCGTTCAAGAAAAGGAAAAAGCACGGTAATTTATAAAGATAACGATCAAAGTGCTGATTCTAGCACTAGTACTAATAATACTATTACTCGTAATGAAGAAGAAGAAGTGACTTTGATACGTTACGCACAACAATCAGACTTTAATCGGAGTCTAATCAAAGGATCCATGCGTGCTCAAAGACGTAAAACAGTCATTTGGGAAATTTTTCAAGTAAATGCGCATTCTCCGCTTTTTTTGGATCGAATAGACAAAAAAACGTTTTTTTTTTCTTCTTTTAATATCTCTGATATGATGAATTTCTTTTTTATAAATAGGGGAAGGGAAAACCCAGAATTTCAAATTTCTTCTTTTGAGAAGGAAGAGCCAAAAGAAGAGGAAAAAACAAACGACGAAAAAGAAAAAGAAGAAAATGAGCGGATAAAAAGGTCAGAAGCCTGGGATACTTTTATATTTTCTCAAATAATAAGAGGTTCTATGTTAGTAACCCAATCCTTTCTTAGAAAATACATTATATTACCCTCATTGATAATAGCTAAAAATATGGGTCGTATGTTATTATTTCAATTCCCCGAGTGGTACGAGGATTTGAAAGAATGGAATAGAGAAGTACATGTTTTTTGTACTTATAATGGTGTTCAATTATCAGAAACGGAATTTCCCAAAAATGGGTTAACCGATGGTATTCAGATCCAAATTATATTTCCTTTCTGTCTGAAACCTTGGCGAACATCTAAGGTACGATCCCGTCATATGGATCAAGGGCATAAAAAAGAAAATTTTTCTTTTTTAACGGTCTGGGGAAAGGAGGCAGAACTGCCCTTTGGTTCTCCCCGGAAACGCCCTTCTTTTTTTGAACCCGTTTATAAAACACTTGAAAAAAAAAAAAGAAAAGTTCAAATTCAATTTCTTCGAGCTCTCAAAGTTTTCAAAGAAAAAATAAAATGGTTTCTAAAAGTTTCAAAAAAAAAAACAAAAAAATGGGTCATGAAAATAGTTCTAGTTATAACCTTAATAATAAAGAAATTAAACCGCATTTTTTTACTATTTAAACGAAAGGGGATAAAAATATATGAACCAAATGAAAACAGAAAAGATTCCAAAATGAATAATAAGATAATCCGCGAATCGATCATTCAAATTCAATCCACAAATTCGATAAATAAAAATTATTCATTCCTAGAAACAAAAATGAAAGATCTTACTAGTAAGACAATAACAATTAGAACTCAAATAGAAGGAATCACAAAAGAAAAAAAAAGAAAAATTCTAACTTGTGATAATAAAAAAAGATCGAAATTACGGAAGGATGTTTGGAAAATATTAAAAAGAAAAAATATACGATTAATGCGTAAATCACATTATTTTATGAAATCCTTGATTGAAAAAATATACATGGATGTCTTATTATGTATCATTAAGATTCCTCGGATTAATACACAATTTTTATTTGAATCAACAAAAATGATTAATAAATTGATTTCTAATTCTAACGATGAAACTAATAATGAAGAAAAAAAAAAAAAAAATACAATTAACTTTATTTCAACTGTAAAAAAGGGGTTTTACATTCCTAAAAATATAAAAATAAGTAATAATAGTTCAAATATTTATTGTGACTTATCTTTTTTGTCTCAAGCATATGTATTTTATAAATTATCACAAACCCAATTACTTAACAAGTATAACTTGAGATCCATACTTCAATATCACAACACCTATCCTTTTCTTAGGGATATAATCAAAGATTTTTGTACGATCCGAGGAATATTTGATTCCAAAGAAAAGCATCAAAAAATGCATAAGCCTGCAATGAATAAATGGAAAGATTGGTTAGGCGGGCATTATCAATACAATTTCTCTCATACCAAGTGGTCTCATTTAGTACCAGAAAAATGGCGAAATAGAGTTAACCAACGTCGTACGATTCAAAATAACAACTTGATTAAATTTAATTTCTATAAAAAGGAAAAAGACCAATGCATTTCTTATGGAAAAGAAAATTACTATACAATAGATTCATCAATGAGTCAAAAAGAAAAATGGAAAAAACACTACACATATGATCTTTTATCATATGATTATATAAATCATGGGGATAGTAGGGATTTCCATATTTATGCATCAATATTACAAAGAATTGAGGACAAAAAAATTCCATATATTTTCAATACACTTAAACCCGAATCATTTTCTAAATTACTAAGTATAACTATTAGTGATTATATAGAAAAAGGATATATCATTGGTACGGATAAAAATCTGGATAGAAAATATTTGGATTGTAAAATTCTTGATTTTTTTCTTAGAAAAAATAAAAATATCGACATTAAGGCCCATACAAATACACGTACGCGGATCGATACCAAGATTAAAAAAAATGTTACAATCAAAACGAATAAAATATTCGAAAAAAAAGAAAATTTTGCTTTTCCAATTAATCACGAAATCAATTCGTTCAATCAAAAAAGACAGATTTTTGATTGGATAGGTATGAATCAAAAAAGGAGATATCGTACCATATCAAAACCAAAGCTAGAATTTTGGGTTTTTCCAGAATTTGTGTTACTTTTTGATACTTATAAGATTCAACCATGGATCATACCAATAAAATTACTTATTTTTGATTTTCATAGAAATGAAAATATTCATAAAAATGACAAGCTCCACGTAAAAAAAAACCTCCCCCTACTATCTAATAAAAAAAAAAAAAATCTTGAATTAGCAAATTCTAACAAAAAAAAAAACGAACAACAGGGTCAAACGGATCTTGTATCAGATCTACGAAAACAAAACAAAAAAAAAAATCTTAAAGAAGATTCCCCGAAATCAAACATTAAAAAAGGGAAAAGGAAAGTCCCTCCCCCGAGTAAAGAAGAAGTGGAACTGGATTTATTACTGAAAAATCATTTTGTGTTTCAATTAAGATGGGATTACCCCCTTAATAAAAGAATGTTCGATAATATCAAGATATATTGTCTCCTACTTAGACTGATGGACCCAGAGGAAATTGCTATATCCTCAATTCAACGAGGAGAGATGCATCTGGATGTAATGTTGCTTCAAAAAGATATAACTATTAAAGAATGGATAAAAAGAGGAATATTGATTATCGAACCAATCCGTCTTTCTATGAAAAGAGATGTCAAATTTATTACATATCAAATTATAAGTATTTCATTGGTTGAAAAGAATAAGCACCACACTAATGAAAAATGCATAAAGGGGGGATATTATAAAAAGAATTTTGATGAAATCATTGTACGACACAGCAATACGCTTGTGAATAGAAATAAAAAACATTATGATTTCCTTGTTCCTGAAAATATTATATCTCCCAGACGTCGTAGAGAGTTGAGAATTCTAATTTGTTTCAATTTCCAGAGTTGCAATGTTGTAGATAGAAATAGAAAATTTTGCAATCAAAACAACATAAAAAACAACGGACAATTTTTGAATGAGGAAAGGCATCTTAATACGGATGCAAATAAATTAATGAAATTCAAATCGTTTTTTTGGCCCAATTATCGATTAGAAGATTTAGCTTGTATGAATCGTTATTGGTTTGATACCGATAACGGCAGTCATTTCAGTATATCAAGGATACATATGTATCCAAGATTATGAATTAGTTAATTCATAATAAGTGAATAGTACATTTTTTTTTTACTATATATCGTATCGCATGACATATTTGGTAGATGAAAACCGAAAGAAAGATATATGCCTATCATAATACCAATTTGATTAAATAATTCTATTTAGGAAGAAATCGAAAGAATCCCCCTTTCCCTAAAAAAAAGGGATTCTCTTTCATGAATGCATAAATGGATTATCTCTTTCTATTTATTCGAAATTTTTGATTTGGAATAGATAGAAAGAGAAATAATAATCAAAATTAGAAAAAAAAATAATAATATTACTATAGTAATATAAGTAATATAGAATAAAAAATATAAATCAAAGATTAATAAATACAATTTTTTTTGTATGTACGAGATTAAAACGATTGATATAATCATTATTATTTTTTCTGATCGATAAAATCCACGAAAAAAAAAGAAAAAGGGTTTTTTATGATCAAAAATTCATTCATTTCGGTTATTCAACAAAAAGAAAAAGAAGAAAACTGTGGGTCTGTTGAATTTCAAGTTTGCAATTTCACCAATAAGATACGGAGACTCACTTTACATTTGGAATTCCATAAAAAAGATTTTTTATCGCAAAGGGGTCTACGAATAATTCTGGGAAAACGTCAACGACTGTTGAATTATTTGTCAAAGAAAAATGGAGTACGTTATAAGAAATTAATTGGTCAGTTAGATATCCGGGAGTCAAAAACTCGTTAATTTGAAGATTGGTTTGAATTTTTTTATTAGTTATTAGATTTTTTATTTTCATGAACCTTTTTGATAAATGAATGAAATGGAATAATGAATTAAGGAAGAAAAGATATGACTGTACCGGCTACAAGAAAAGATCTCATGATAGTTAATATGGGTCCTCACCACCCATCAATGCACGGAGTTCTTCGACTGATCGTTACTCTCGATGGTGAAGATGTTATTGACTGTGAACCCATATTGGGCTATTTACACAGAGGAATGGAAAAAATAGCGGAAAATCGAACAATTATACAATATTTGCCTTATGTAACACGATGGGATTATTTAGCCACTATGTTCACAGAAGCAATAACTGTAAATGCACCAGAACGATTGGAAAGTGTTCAAGTACCTAAAAGAGCTAGTTATATCAGAATAATTATGCTGGAACTTAGTCGTATAGCTTCTCATTTGTTATGGCTGGGTCCTTTTATGGCAGATATCGGTGCACAGACTCCCTTTTTCTATATTTTAAGAGAGAGGGAATTGCTATATGATCTATTCGAAGCCGCCACAGGTATGCGAATGATGCATAATTATTTCCGTATCGGGGGAGTCGCTGCTGATCTACCTCATGGATGGATAGATAAATGTTTAGATTTCTGTGATTATTCTTTAACAGGAATTGTTGAATATCAAAAACTTATTACACGAAATCCCATTTTTTTGGAACGTGTTGAAGGGGTAGGCATTATTGGTGGAGAGGAGGCAATAAATTGGGGCTTATCAGGACCAATGTTACGAGCTTCTGGAATACAATGGGATCTTCGTAAAGTTGATCCTTATGAGTGTTATAATAAATTCGATTGGGAAGCCCAATGGCAAAAAGAAGGAGATTCACTAGCTCGTTATTTAGTAAGAATCGGCGAAATGAGGGAATCCATAAAAATCATTCAACAGGCTTTAGAAGGGATTCCTGGAGGACCCTATGAGAATTTAGAAGTCCGACGCTTTAATAGAGCAAAGAATTCCCAATGGAATAATTTTGAATATAGATTTATTACTAAAAAACTTTCGCCAAATTTTGAATTGTCAAAACAAGAACTTTATGTGAGAGTAGAAGCCCCAAAAGGAGAATTAGGAATTTATTTGATAGGGGATAATAGTGCGTTTCCTTGGAGATGGAAAATTCGTTCACCCGGGTTTATCAATTTGCAAATTCTTCCTCAACTAGTTAAAAGAATGAAATTGGCTGATATCATGACGATACTAGGTAGTATAGATATTATTATGGGAGAAGTTGATCGTTGAAATGATAATTGATATGATAGAAGTACAAGCTATTAGTGCTTTTTCTAGATTGGAATCCTTAAAAGAAGTCTATAGACTCATATGGATCTTTGTTCCCATTTTAACTCTTATATTGGGAGTTACAATGGGAGTACTAGTAATTGTGTGGTTAGAAAGAGAAATATCCGCAGCAATACAACAACGTATTGGTCCTGAATATGCTGGTCCATTGGGAATTCTGCAAGCTCTAGCAGACGGGGCAAAACTACTTTTTAAAGAGGACCTCCTCCCATCTAGAGGAGATATTCGTTTGTTTAGTGTCGGACCGTCTATAGCGGTCCTATCAATTCTATTAAGTTATTTAGTAATTCCTTTTGGCTATCGACTTGTTTTAGCCGATCTCAGTATAGGTGTTTTTTTATGGATCGCCATTTCCAGTATTGCCCCTATTGGACTTCTTATGTCAGGATATGGATCGAATAATAAATATTCTTTTTCGGGTGGTCTGCGAGCTGCTGCTCAATCTATTAGTTATGAAATACCATTAACTCTATGTGTGTTATCAATATCTCTACGTGTGATTTGTTGGAACATGAACCTTTCTTTTCCCTTTTATTTATATAAAAGGGTTGAATATATTGAATGAATATTTTCATTTTTTGATTCATTATTAGATTAGGTTCGATGAGTGAAATCAGATAGTCATCTGAGTAAAAAAAAAACTGCTTCGAAATTCGCAGTGAGAAGATAAAATCTCATTCCCTATGTACAAGAATAAAGTCTAAGTAAACATAAACAGTGTAAACTGTTTACCCCAAAATATTGATATTCTTTGATTAGTCATCCTATTTTGAAGCGGGTACAAAAGATCAACTGTATTAGTTTTCTACTACTGTCTTGTATGTCTTATTATATCGGGGATCAATCAAAAATCAGTGGACAGTTAGAAACACCAAGGTACACAAAAGATTAGTAATGGAGATAATGTAAGATATAAAAAAGTGGTATTTTTTCATCCATTTTTGAATAAAACGAATCATAATGAGGGCTTTAAGTTAGTAGAAATGATGAGGAAGTACTTCCCTACGATTCCGATCTAGAGTATGCTCTTATTCACTGAATAAATAAATGACTATCAAAAACGAATTAATCCTTTATTTTTTTTTTAGAGGACCCTCCTCTGACTGAGAAAGAAGAACAGGAACAAAGTAAATGGATATAGTAAAATGATAAAAGGGGATGCAAATAATAAAATATTTTGATTTTTTATTTGTTTTGCCATCCGTATTCCATATCTATAATTTTTATTATGAATTTTGAATTTTTTCGAACTAACTAATGCCTAATTCTTTATATTGATTGATTGATATAATGAGTATTTTATTCAAAGATAAAGTTATTACCAAACAAAGAAAAATTAAAATGATAATGGATGAGATCAATTCAGAAGCGCCTTGTTTTTACTCTAGCAGACGGAATTCCATTGGTCTAATTTGTGGGACTCCCCGATGTATATTTATTCCATTTATCATCCAAAGATGCGATAATACCGAACGAGCCCTTACTTACATTTATTTGTGGCCATAGAGGAGCCGTATGAAGCCGAGGTCTCATGTACGGTTTTGGAATAGCGATTCGAACAGTGATGTTATTATCGACTATGATTATCTAATAGTTCAAGTACAGTTGATATAGTTGAAGCACAGTCAAAATATGGTTTTTGGGGGTGGAATCTGTGGCGTCAGCCCATAGGGTTTATTGTTTTTCTTATTTCTTCTCTAGCAGAATGTGAGAGATTGCCCTTTGATTTACCCGAAGCAGAAGAGGAATTAGTAGCCGGTTATCAAACCGAATATTCCGGTATCAAATATGGTTTATTTTACCTTGCCTCTTACCTAAATTTATTAGTTTCTTCATTATTTACAACAGTGCTTTACTTAGGCGGGTGGAGTTTATCCATTCCATATATATCCATTCCAGAACTTTTCGGAATAAATAAAATTACTGAAATATTTGGAATAACAATTAGTATCTTTATTACATTAGCTAAAGCTTATTTGTTTCTCTTCATTTCTATCACAACAAGATGGACTTTACCTAGGATGAGAATGGACCAACTATTAAATCTTGGATGGAAATTTCTTTTACCCATTTCTCTAGGTAATCTATTACTGACAACTTCTTCTCAACTTGTTTCGCTCTAAATATTGAATAATAGAATAGGATAACGATATTCTCGATTCATAACTATCTCAAACAAGAGAAAGAAACATTAATTTAGTCATGGATATTTACAATATGTTCCCTATGGTGACCGGTTTCATAAATTATGGTCAACAAACAATACGAGCTGCACGATATATTGGTCAAAGTTTCATAATTACTTTATCCCATACAAATCGTTTACCTGTAACTATTCAATATCCCTATGAAAAATCGATTACATCAGAGCGTTTCCGTGGGCGAATCCATTTTGAATTTGATAAATGTATTGCTTGTGAAGTATGTGTTCGTGTATGTCCCATAGATCTACCTGTTGTTGATTGGAGATTTGAAAGGGATATTAAAAAGAAACAATTGCTTAATTACAGTATTGATTTCGGGGTCTGTATATTTTGTGGTAACTGTGTTGAGTATTGTCCAACAAACTGTTTATCAATGACTGAAGAATATGAACTTTCCACTTATGATCGTCATGAATTGAATTATAATCAAATTGCTTTAGGTCGGTTACCAATCTCAGTAATTGGAGATTACACAATTCAAACAGTTATGAATTCAACTCAAATCAAAATAAACAAAGAGAAACCCCTTGATTCAAGAACAATTACAAATTAGTAAGATTTGATTTTGATATATAGGATCCAAGCTTCTCTTATTTGAATTAGTCAAAAACTACATATTTAAATGTAAGATTTTAGAATATATATATATTTTGTTATGATTTCGAAATAGAAAATTCCAACTATTCTTTTCTTTTTTCTTTCAGATAAAAAAAAAAATTAGGTAAATCCCCTTTCCTGGACCATTTAGTAAGGTCATGAAATATTTCGATTTATTTTTCTTTTTTATACATAATGGATTTACCTGGACCAATACATGGTATACTTGTAGTATTTCTGGGATCATTTCTTATATTAGGAGGTCTGGGGGTAGTATTACTTACCAATCCAATTTATTCTGCCTTTTCATTGGGGTTGGTTCTTATTTGTATATCCTTAGTCTATATTCCATTGAACTCCTATTTCGTAGCTGCCGCGCAACTCCTTATTTATGTAGGAGCCATAAATGTCTTAATTATATTTGCTGTTATGTTCATGAATGGTTCAGAATATTCCAACGATTCCCATCTTTGGACTGTCGGGGATGGGGTTACTTCACTGGTTTGTACAAGTATTTTTTTTTCACTAATTACTACTATCCCAGATACGTCCTGGTACGGAATTATTTGGACTACAAGATCAAACCAGATTATTGAACAGGACCTTATAAGTGGAGTTCAACAAATTGGAATTCATTTATCAACAGATTTTTATCTTCCGTTTGAATTTATTTCTATAATTCTTTTAGTTTCTTTGATAGGTGCAATTACTATGGCTCGTCAATAATAAAATAAATACTTAGTAATTCACAAAATTATTAGAATTAGCAATTCTAAATAAAAAAGGATTAAGGTTTTTAGTAGTTAAAGCGAATGCCAATACCCTATATATATATTTTTTTTTTCATTTCCCCCAATAGGTTGAATTGTTGTTGATGTTGAAATGAATCTAGATTGCTGAGGAATTAGTCAATGATGTTCGAACATGTACTTTTTTTAAGTGTCTATTTATTCTCTATCGGTATCTATGGGCTAATCACAAGCCGAAACATGGTTAGAGCACTTATGTGTCTTGAGCTTATACTAAATTCGGTTAATATAAATCTTGTAACATTTTCTGATATATTTGATACTCGACAATTAAAAGGAGATATTTTCTCTATCTTTATTATAGCTATTGCGGCCGCTGAAGCAGCGGTTGGGCTAGCTATTGTTTCGTCGATCCATCGTAACAGAAAATCCATTCGTATCAATCAATCGAATTTATTGAATAATTGATAATAATTATCATATATAATTATCATATAAATAATATTATATAATAAATATAATAAATAATATTATATATATATATATTATTTATATTTATAGTAAAAAATATTCAAATATTGATGCTTTTTTGGACAATTTGAATTAACTTGTGTGACTCGTATTATCGTGTTGTTGAAACGAAACTCAAAGTCCTTTGGTCCTTTTTCATGAACAGATTTATAAAAATCCGGATTCTTAAGGTTTTTCTAAACCATTGATTCGTCTGGTGTTCGCAATATAAATATATGACTCATTTACAACTGATTTTACCAGATCAAAATTCTTTATGTTCAAAACTGAAATTTTTAGATCCAATGTCACATTCAGTAAAAATTTATGATACATGTATAGGGTGTACTCAATGTGTACGAGCTTGCCCCACAGATGTATTGGAAATGATACCTTGGGATGGATGTAAAGCTAAGCAAATTGCTTCCGCCCCAAGAACCGAGGACTGTGTAGGTTGTAAGAGATGTGAATCCGCTTGTCCAACAGATTTTTTGAGTGTCCGTGTTTATTTATGGCATGAAACAACTCGAAGCATGGGTCTATCTTATTGATACGTTATAAAAAACTCCACTTGAATCATTTGATTCCTTTTTACCGACAAAAGCCCGTGCTCGAGAAAGAGAAAAAAATTTCTCGAGCACGGGCTTTTTGGTCAATCCGTATCTTGTCTTTATCACGAGTTATTTTCCTTGGTTAACAATACTTGTTATTTTGCCGATATTCGCGGGTTCCTCAATTTTCTTTTTTCCTCATAGGGGGAATAAGGTATTTAGGTGGTATACTATATGTATATGCTTACTTGAACTCCTTCTAACAACCTATGTATTCTGTTATCATTTCCAATCGGACGATACATTAATCCAATTGGAGGAAGATGCAAAGTGGATAAATATTTTTGATTTTCACTGGAGACTGGGAATCGATGGACTTTCCATAGGGCCCATTTTACTGACAGGATTTATCACTACTTTAGCTACTTTAGCAGCTTGGCCAGTTACTCGAAATTCGCGATTGTTTCATTTCCTAATGTTAGCAATGTACAGCGGTCAAATAGGATCATTTTCTTCTCGAGACCTTTTACTTTTTTTCATCATGTGGGAGTTAGAATTAATTCCTGTTTACGTACTTTTATACATGTGGGGAGGAAAGAAACGGTTATACTCGGCTACAAAGTTTATTTTGTACACTGCGGGGGGTTCCATTTTTCTCTTAATAGGAGTTCTAGGTATGGGTTTATACGGTTCCAACGGACCAACATTGGATTTTGAAAGATTAGCCAACCAATCCTATCCTGTGATATTGGAAATAATATTATATTTTGGCTTTCTTATTGCTTATGCTGTCAAATCGCCGATTATACCCCTACATACATGGTTACCCGATACCCATGGAGAAGCACATTACAGTACATGTATGCTTCTAGCTGGAATCTTATTAAAAATGGGAGCCTATGGATTGATTCGGATCAATATGGAATTATTACCGCATGCTCATTCTATATTTTCTCCCTGGTTGGTAATAATGGGGACAATGCAAATAATCTATGCAGCTTCAATCTCTTTTGGTCAACGCAATTTAAAAAAGAGAATAGCCTATTCCTCTGTTTCTCACATGGGTTTCACAATTATAGGAATTGGTTCTATAACCGACACGGGACTCAATGGAGCCATTTTACAAATACTCTCTCATGGATTTATTGGTGCTGCACTTTTTTTCTTAGTAGGAACGAGTTGCGATAGAATACGTCTTCTTTATCTCGACGAAATGGGTGGTATATCTATCCCAATGCCAAAAATATTTACCATGTTTAGTGGTTTCTCGATGGCCTCTCTTGCATTACCGGGAATGAGTGGTTTTGTTGCGGAATCAGTAGTCTTTTTTGGAATAATTACCAGTCAAAAATATCTTTTAATGCCCAAAATACTAATTACATTTGTAATGGCAATTGGAATGATATTAACTCCTCTTTATTTATTATCTATGTCACGTCAGATGTTCTATGGGTACAAACTATTCAACGTTCCAAACTCCAATTTGATGGATTCTGGGCCACGAGAACTTTTTGTTTCGATCTGTATCTTTTTACCTGTAATATGGCTTGGTATTTATCCTGATTTTGTTCTCTCGCTATCAGATGACAAGGTACAAGCTATCCTATCTACTTATTTTCATAGATAGTTTTTTTTTTCATTAATGAGACAGTAAAGTAAAGTCTTATATATAATTCTTTCATTTTACTATTTTTAAATAGTTCGCTGTACAATGTAAAAAACAAAAGTGAGTTGGAATTGTAATGATATTTATTTCGAGTTTTTGAGAACCTTTATTTACAAAAGGTTCTCAAAAACTCGCACGAACTTTCATTATATATGGAACGATGTTCTTATGTGTTCCTCGAGGAGTTTATTCAATTCGATTGTAATACAAACGAACCATAACTATGTAGACCTATTCCTAATAGATTTATTCCAAAATAGCATATCCAAATGATAAGAAATCCTATAGAAGACACAAGTGCCGAATTCGCGCCCTGAAAACTTTGATTTGTTCTAGTATGTAAATAAATCGCGAATATGGTCCAAGTAATAAATGCCCAAGTTTCCTTGGGATCCCAATTCCAATAAGACCCCCATGCCTCATTAGCCCATACTGCTCCAGAAAGAATACCTATGGTTAAAAAAGTAAACCCTAAACTAATAACACGATAACTCCAATAATCCAAACGCTGGGTTAATTGATATTTGTAATAATTTCGAAATGAAAGAAAAGAAGTATCTTTAAAAACATCTCTTTTGTCATTCAAGCAGTAAAAGAAAAATGACTTAATTAAAAAATTATTGCTTTTACAAAAAATATCGATGTTTTTTCGAAATGTAATAACTAGAAAAGCGACTGATAATAATGATCCACATAAAAGAGATGCATAGCTCAATAACATCATACTTACATGCATCATTAACCACCGAGATTGTAGAGCAGGTACTAATATTGCCGATTGGTGCATTTCAGTTGAAAGACCTGATGTGGCGAAACCCTGGGTAAAAATAGCACTTGGCGCGGTTATTGCGCTTAAATAATTTTTGTTATTCCCCATCTTGGGAATCATATTAATAATGGACAAACTCCATGAAAGGAAGATTAATGACTCGTATAAATTACTTAAGGGAAAATGTTTCGAAGAAATCCAACGGGTCACTAATAATCCTGTTATAGAGAAAAAAGTAGCTATCATGCCTTTTTCCGACGAATCGCGCAATCCTATAATTTCGTGAACTAATAAGTTCATCAAAAGAATTGTAATCACAATTGAAATAATCGAAAAGGAGAGATGGGTTAATATATGTTCTAAAGTCGCAAATATCATAAACATAAATAAAAGGGGTCTCATTACAGAATTGAAATCGGGAATTAAATATATTATATGATTTGTCGTGTCTCTTTTTTTATAGTATGCCGCCACTCGGACTCGAACCGAGATGCTTTAGCACTGCTTCCTAAGAGCAGCGTGTCTACCGATTTCACCATGGCGGCTTGCTTGAAATAATAATAGTAAATTTGTGTTGAATCGTCGAGATTCAAGGATTCAATATGGTTTAGGAAATATTCGAATTGATGAATTGAATAAAGGAAGGCTGCTTAAAATTCATATTTGAATCCTCAATAAGCCTTAGTTTAGTATCGTTGTAGGTTCCCGTTTTAACAATCCACTTTTATGTACTTACTATATACTAAGTATTTTCCGATGAAATTCGGAGAGTTTTGTTCTCCGCACCTTAGTATCATTAACTATAAACTATATTCAGAATATAAAAATTAATATTTCATTAAAGAATATTAATTAATATAACTAATATATTTTTTAGTTAATAAAATATCTTTTGTTGTGTACCGAATACATAATTCTGAATTTATGATAAGATTTATCAAACCAATTCATTCGATTTTCATTTTGAGTTAGGCATATAATAAAAAAAAAGAGCTTCAATATCTATATCTATCGCAATTTACTGTACTTTTCATTTCACAATAGAATTTTTTTTTCTATTTTTCTATTGTGAAAGAAAAGCTCACTATCATTAATAGGTAAAGAATTATCTCACGAATAAAATAGACTATAATAAAAACTCGAACGAAAAAAGAATACGGAAAACCCGGTAGACAGAAAAATTTCTATACACCATAGCAGCTCGTTCTAACTAATATTAAGGAATTCCATATAAATACATTAGTTAATGGAAATTATTAATCTTTCAAAATTGGAAATCGAGCCGTGACAATTTATATTACTCCAAATTATTCCAAATTTGTATTACTTGTTTGCCGCACAAAAAAACTTTTTGAATTTCTGGTGGAAATTGATTTAGCTAAAGAAAAAGCTTTTTTTGCAGCAAAATATCCCTTTTTCTTCCAAATATTTCTACGAATACGTTTTTTTGATATAGAAGTGCGTTTTTTTGGAACTGCCATTCAAAAAGAGTTATTCATTTTTATCGTTGTATGTGAAAGACATTTATTTTAAAAATAAAAAAGGATCATTCTTTTTAGGTTTTTTTATACCGAATTCTTTCAATAATAGTTTTTCTATACTATTTTACAAATAAATTATTTATATAAATATATATGTGATATGCACGTATATAAAATATATATACTAGGAAAAAATATTAATATTATAAAATAAGGTAGGCACTATTTTCAAAGGAATTTTTATTACTATATAATTGATTAAGTTCAGAATGCTGCATTTATTTGAATTCAAATTTCAACTAGTAACTAATCCGTTAAACAAAACATTCTATTACCCGACAAGAGTTTCTTTTTCATTTTTTTGTTTTTTGTTTTTGAGTCGATTTATTGATGCATGCTACGATCCATATTTAAGTCACGTACTCTTTTGATGTAACTGTTTTCCCTATTATACTATAATCCTATGATTTTAAAATCATAGGATTAAAAAAAAATCGACAGAATAAAAAGGTAGTATAGTTGTAGAAAAATGTAAAATCGCATATTCCATATCTTAATATATATCTTTTTTTACTTAATAAAGTAAGTTAATAACTAAGAAATCAATTTTACCTAGTCATTTAATTTGACTAACAAATTGTAACTTTTCAACTTCCATATTTTAAAAAAGTCAGAATAATTCAAAAAAAAAAATTAAAGTATTTGATATTTTTCATATTTTTTTGTTTATTTCTTTTATTATTGTTCTTTTTGAAAGAGAAAATAGATAAGAATTGGTGAATCGAAAAAAATTATAAGAAAAAAGAAAAATTTGTTTTTTATGGAACATACATATCAATATGCATGGATAATACCTTTTATTCCGTTTCCAGTTACTATGTCAATGGGATTTGGACTTCTGCTTATTCCGACAGCAACAAAAAGTATTCGTCGTATGTGGGCTTTTCCGAGTGTTTTGATGCTAAGTATAGCTATGGTGTTTTCGGCCAATTTGTCGATTCAGCAAATAAATGGAAGTTTTATCTATCAATATCTATGGTCTTGGACCATTAATAATGATTTTTCTTTAGAATTCGGACACTTGATTGATTCACTTACTTCCATTATGTCAATATTAATTACTACTGTTGGAATCATGGTTTTTATTTATAGTGACAATTATATGTCTCACGATCAAGGATATTTGAGATTTTTTGCTTATATGAGTTTTTCCAATACTTCTATGTTGGGATTAGTTACTAGTTCCAATTTGATACAAATTTATATTTTTTGGGAACTCGTAGGAATGTGTTCGTATTTATTAATAGGTTTTTGGTTCACACGACCAATTGCAGCAAGTGCTTGTCAAAAGGCTTTTGTAACAAATCGTATAGGGGATTTTGGTTTATTATTAGGAATTTTAGGTCTTTATTGGATAACAGGTAGTTTCGAATTTCGAGATTTGTTCGAAATAGTTAATAATCTGATTCATAATAATGGAGTAAATTCTTTATTTATTACTCTGTGTGCCTCTTTTTTATTCGTCGGTGCAATTGCGAAATCTGCACAATTCCCCCTTCACATATGGTTACCTGATGCTATGGAAGGACCCACTCCCATTTCCGCTCTTATACACGCAGCTACTATGGTAGCTGCAGGCATTTTTCTTGTAGCTCGGTTTCTCCCTCTTTTCATAGTTATACCTTACATAATGCATTTAATTTCTTTAATAGGCATAATAACAGTCCTATTAGGAGCTACTTTGGCTCTTGCTCAACAAGACATTAAAAGAAGTTTAGCTTATTCTACAATGTCTCAATTGGGTTATATTATGTTAGCTCTGGGTATAGGTTCTTATCGAGCTGCTTTATTCCATTTGATCACTCATGCCTATTCGAAAGCTTTATTGTTTTTGGGATCCGGATCCATTATTCATTCAATGGAACCTATTGTTGGATATTCACCAGAGAAAAGTCAGAATATGGTTCTTATGGGTGGTTTAACAAGATATGTTCCAATTACGAGAATTACTTTTTTATTAGGTACACTTTCTCTTTGTGGTATTCCACCTCTTGCTTGTTTTTGGTCCAAAGATGAAATTCTTAAGGATAGTTGGTTATATTCACCAATTTTCGCAATAATAGCTTCCTTTACAGCAGGATTAACCGCATTTTATATGTTTCGGATGTATTTACTTACTTTTGATGGATATTTGCGCGTTCATTTTCAAAATTACAGTAGCACAAAAAAGAATTCCCTTTATTCAATATCCCTATGGGGAAAAGAAGTACCTATAGTAGTCAATAAAAATTTACTTTTACCAACAATGAATAATAGCGTATCGTTTTTTTCAAAGGATACATATAAAATTGATGAAAATGGAAGAAATGGGATACGATATTTTAGTACTTATTTTAGAAATAAATACACTTCCACTTATCCTCACGAATCGGACAATACTATGCTATTTCCTTTGCTTTTATTAGTACTGTTTACTTTATTCGTTGGATCAATAGGAATTGATTTTTCTCAAGGAGAAATCAATTTTGATATATTATCAAAATTGTTAATTCCATCTACAAAATTTTTCCACCTAAATTCGAATGATTCCGCAGATTGGGATGATGTTTTGACAAATGCAGTTTTTTCAGTAAGTATAGCTGTTTTTGGACTATTCATATCATATATTTTATATGGATCCGTTTATTCATCTCCACAGAATTTGGACTTGATGAATTCATTTGTAAAAGCGAGTCCTAAGATAATTTTTTTGGACCAAATCCAAAATTTTATATATAATTGGTCATATAATCGTGGTTACATAGATATTTTTTATACTAAGATTTTCACTGTGGGTATAAGAAGATTAGCTGAATTAATTAAATTTTTTGATAGACATATAATTGATGGTATTACAAATGGGGTAGGACTTTACAGTTTCTTTATAGGGGAAGGGATCAAATATATGGGGGGTGGGCGGGTCTCATCTTATCTATTTTTATATTTGTCTTATGTATCAATCTTTTTATTCATTTTTTATATTTTATAAATTAAAGTAATTCTTTTTCCTTTTCTAGAATTTTGATTCGACTTATCAATTCATTATTCAAGTTGTATTTTTTTTGTTCATTGGTATAAACCCAATAGTTATAGAGGTTCTCGTGAGATAGTTTTTCTTTCGTGCACAAAGAAATTTTTTGTTCTATCATTTCTGAAAAGGTTGATAAACTGGGTGGATATGTAAAAGATATTATTTGTTTTCCATCAATTGAGCATGTATTAAAAAAATATTGTGACATTTCATTTCGTACAGCATTTTCTAATCGCTCATTTTTTATATATCGAAATGGACGATTCCGTCGTTTATAATTGAAGAGAAAAGTAATAAGAGGTTTTTCAAGCCGAAAATCAATTTGATTTTTTTCTTCTTTAAGTTTTCCCAATTCCCAATTATCTTGATACCCATCAAGATAAGAATCCTCGTAAACTGGGCTATCTTTATATGTCTCTTTAAAGTGAAAGTGGAATTCATCCTTTCTTTTTTCCTTTCTTTTTCCCCTTTCTCCCCTTTCTTTCAGTTTCTTAGTGAAAATAGGCGACGGCATTCTGCCTAAATAGTAGACACAGGTGATAAATAAGAGAATACTAAAGATTCGAGCCATCGAATTTCTCAATTCTGACACAAGGTACTTATTAGATCGAATCGAATGATTTTGCCGTATCCAGAATAATACCAATCCAACCCATTTCATGAATAAAATGTGACCAATTAACCAACCAACAAAACTACTTATTACAAATAACATCTTGTTGTTGCATCGAAACATATAAATGTTGACTAATCTGGCTAAGGTTGAACTTGGTAAAATGAAATGGTTGAATAATTGAAAAATTAGATTATTCAGGAATACACATTGAATGCTGAGATTCCGCATTGAATTTCTGGTAGTAGATCCATAATAAAAAAAAAATGGGTGATTGTTCCAGAAGAAATGAAACAAAAGATACGGTAGAACTAGGACAGTTATTGTATGAGGTCTACCCAATGCTAGATGCAGAGGCGCATAATAGATCGATATGAACATCATGAGCTGCCCCGTAATAA